TGTATAATAAATTTTTCTTAATATAATACATGTAAAATGTGGTGGGTGTTTCACTACGTCGGTCGGTCCTTTCCTGTTTAGGGGTTTGTCAGGGGAATAATGGGCTAGTCCGGGCGTAGGGGGTAGGGGGGTTTGACGAAAATAAGTCAGAGGGGGAGATCTCATATATGTAGGATTGATGTACTGCTATTATGCACCTGATAGAGATTAATGCAATTCTTAAAGGAATATCATTATTACGTGGGACTTATTTAATTTTTCCAGTTCTAAAATGTACAACCTTATTATTTTGATTAGAAGGTGTCTCACATGTCAGTTGAAAGGAAAACCAAAAAAAAATACCAGATGCCAATTAAGTTAACGCCCGGCTTGGTGGGTAACGAGGAGTATGTATAACACCATTAATCAGATGCCAGATATAGTGCAAGTTGTAGGGAGTTTTAGGATGTGGGGCCCTGAAATAGGAACCAGATGCCAGTAATAGTGTATTTTGTGCGACCCCCACTATATTTGTCCCTGACCGTTCAATAAACGATTTCACTTGATATCACCGGTTGGTGGTCTCTTATTACATTATCAGTTAATATTGGCAAGGATGCGGATACCCCGATGAATATGGGTGTGATAGGTAGTGTCGAGACAAGCAATTTCTTTGTGTCGATAGGAGTTCATGTAAACAATGATTTGTATGGTTTATGTCCACATTAGTTTCTATTACTAAATATTATAGTTGTTTTTCTTTATTTTATTGATTATAAAATTCTAGAACTAGGATAATATGTAAAGTGTTACATATTATCTACTTTTGCAGGATTTATGTCAATAAAAGTGGTTAATGTCTTGTTAAGCAGGAAAATGTACGATTATACATAATATGTACCAATACATATAATATATGTAAGATAATACATAGTATGTAATATAGTGCATACCTGTCTGGTTTAAACTACATTTATGTATCGTTTATGATACTGTATAGGCATAGGGTAGTTTAATTAAAATCTTAGCTTTGGGAGCTAAGGATGGGAGTTTGATCCTCCTCTCTGTGATTTAGCGCTAGGGAGGATTTTAACCTTCAATCTCCGGATTACAAGACCGGTGCTTATAATATTAAACTACTAGGGCAACTTGATTCAAGTGCCTTGTTTTCAACTCATCCTGCTAGGGGAATGAGTATGAGAAATAGTATGAAGTAAACGGTTGATGCTACTTGTCCGATAATAATAAATGGGTGTTCTACTGGTATGCCTCCAATTCAGGTTAATACTACCATGTCTGCTACTAGCGTTCAGAATAGGAATTGTGTGAGAGGCCGGAATGTTAGGCCTCGCTGTTTTGATGTGTGTAGAATTGGGACAACTATGAGTACAAGGATTGAGGCTAGTAGTGCTAGAACTCCCCCCAGTTTATTGGGGATGGATCGTAGGATAGCGTATGCGAATAGGAAATATCATTCTGGTTTAATATGGGGTGGCGTGACTAGGGGGTTGGCGGGGGTGAAGTTGTCTGGGTCTCCTAGGAGGTTTGGGGTAAATAGGGCGATTGATGTTAAAGCAATAATGAGGATAGCAAACCCTAGCAGGTCTTTGTATGAAAAGTATGGGTGGAACGAGATTTTGTCTGCGTCGGAGTTTAGGCCTGTTGGGTTGTTTGACCCTGTTTCATGTAAAAATAACAGGTGAATTACTGTGGCTCCTACGATAACGAAGGGAAATAGAAAGTGGAATGCGAAGAATCGGGTAAGTGTGGCATTGTCTACAGAAAATCCTCCCCAAATTCATTGTACTAGAGCATTTCCTACATATGGTACGGCTGATAGAAGATTTGTGATGACTGTGGCTCCTCAGAAAGATATTTGTCCCCAGGGGAGTACATATCCTACAAAGGCTGTTATTATAGTTAGGAATAGTAGAATTACCCCTACAAATCATGTTTCTTTTTGTAGGTAGGATCCATAGTAGAGTCCTCGAGCAATGTGTATGTAGATGCAGATGAAAAAGAAGGAGGCTCCGTTTGCATGGAGATTTCGAATTAGTCAGCCGTAGTTTACATCTCGGCAGATGTGGTTTACGGAAGAGAAGGCTGTTGAGATGTCGGCTGTGTAGTGTATGGCTAGAAAGAGGCCTGTGAGGATTTGTATAATAAGACATAGTCCGAGGAGGGATCCAAAATTCCATCATGCTGAGATGTTAGATGGGGATGGGAGGTCTACTAGGGCATCGTTAACAATTTTTAGGATGGGGTGGGTTTTTCGTAGGTTGGCCATTAAGTTTCTATAGTTGAATAACAGCGGTGGTTTTTCAAGTCGTTGGTCTCGGTTAAAGTCCGGGTAGAAATTATGACTTATTTTATTTTTTTGTTTTTAGTTGGGTTGGTGTTGGGTCTTGTTGCTGTGGCTTCTAATCCCGCTCCTTATTTTGCAGCTTTGGGATTAGTTGTGGCGGCTGCAGCTGGGTGCGGGGTTTTGGCTAGTCACGGGGGGTCTTTTTTATCTTTAATTTTATTTCTTATTTATTTGGGGGGAATATTAGTGGTTTTTGCTTATTCTGCGGCGTTGGCTGCTGAGCCTTATCCTGAGGCTTGGGGGAGCTGGTCTGTTTTAGGTTATGTTGTTTTTTACATTTCGGTGGTAGTTTTGGGGGCCTTCGCCTTGTCTGGGGGTTGATATGATTTTAGTTGGGTTGTTGCTGACGAGTACGAGCATTTTTCGGTAGTTCGTGGGGATTGTAGTGGAGTTGCATATATTTATTCTTCGGGGGGTTGAATGTTACTTATTTGTGGTTGGGCTTTGTTTTTAACTCTTTTTGTAGTGCTGGAATTAACTCGTGGCCTTAGTCGTGGGACGCTCCGGGCTGTTAGGTGTAAGTTATTAGTAGGGCTGTAAAAAGTACGGTTAAGAAGGAGATAGCCAGGTATGCTTTGATGATGCCTTGTTGGGCGCTGTTAACTGTTTTAATTATGGGGATTTGGCTTGCTGCGATTCCTTTGGGCCCTGCTTTTTCAAATCATGTTTGGTCTACTACTTGGGTTGCTATTGTTTGTCCGAGGGTTAGATTAAGTTTTGGTAGTAGGCGGTGAATGACGGCTGGGTAATACCCTAATATGTTGGAGAAGTTGTGGGGAGTAATTAGGGGTATGATTTTGAATTGTTTGTTTGTTAGGTTTGCAAGTTCTATGGCTGTAAGGAGTCCTACGATGGTTACTAGTAGGGCAGCAAGTTTAAGTAAGGGGGGTATGGTCATTACGGGGGTCTTTGTTGGAAGGAAGTTTGCAGTAACAATTAATCCTGCTACGATGCTCCCTCAGGCTAGGCGTTTGATCGGGTTGATTACTGCAGGGTTATTTTCATTGATGGGGGAGAGGGGCAGGAACCGTGGGTGTCCTATGGAAGCAAAGAAGATGACTCGGAAGCTATATACTGCTGTGAATGCTGTGGCGATGAGGGTGAGGGTGAGGGCTCAGGCGTTTAGGTAGGATGTGTTGAGGGCTTCGATGATGGCGTCTTTTGAGAAGAATCCTGCTAGGAATGGGGTGCCTGTCAGGGCTAGGCTCCCGATTGTTATACAGGAGGAGGTAAATGGGAGCATGTTGTGTAGTCCCCCCATTTTACGGATGTCTTGTTCATCGTTTAGGCTGTGGATTACTGAGCCGGAGCAGAGGAATAGCATAGCTTTAAAGAATGCGTGAGTGCAAATGTGTAGGAAGGCAAGTTGTGGCTGATTTAGTCCGATTGTCACTATTATTAGCCCCAGCTGGCTGGATGTTGAGAATGCAACAATCTTTTTGATGTCATTTTGTGTGAGTGCACATGTGGCGGTGAATAGGGTGGTTAGGGCCCCCAAGCATAGGCAGATTGTTAGGGCAGTTTGATTATTTTCTATGAGGGGGTGAAGTCGAATTAGTAGGAAAATCCCTGCTACTACTATCGTGCTGGAGTGCAGTAGGGCAGATACTGGTGTAGGACCTTCTATCGCTGAGGGCAGCCAGGGGTGGAGGCCTAGTTGGGCTGATTTTCCTGTTGCTGCTAGAATCAGCCCTATTAGGGGTATTGTCAGGTCTATTTCTTTTGATACGGCGAAGAGCTGTTGAATTTCTCATGAGTTGGTATTTATTGCTAGTCAGGCCATACTTAGGATTAGTCCGATATCTCCAACTCGGTTATATACGACGGCTTGTAGGGCTGCGGTGTTGGCATCAGCTCGGCCGTACCATCAGCCAATTAATAAGAAGGACATGATTCCTACTCCTTCTCATCCAATGAAGAGTTGAAATATGTTATTGGCAGTAACTAAAATGATTATGGCAATTAAGAATATAAGTAAATACTTGAAGAATCGGTTGATGTTTGGATCTGCATGCATGTATCATGTGGCGAACTCTAGGATTGATCAAGTGACGTAGAGGGCGATAGGTGTGAAGATGATTGAATACTGGTCGAATTTAAAGCTTGTGTTGATGTCGAAGGTTATTGTGTTTATTCATTGCCAGTTCGTTGTGATTGTCTCTATCCCTTGGTCTAGAAAGATGAATAGTGGGAGTAGACTTACAAAGAATGCTAGCTGGACGGCGGTTTTTGCATGTGTGGCGGCTCAGTCTTTTTTTAGGGGGGTGGGGCTTACCGTAGTTAGGATTGGGAAGAGTAGTAGGGCAAAAATGATAATTAGGCTTGAGTTAAAGATTAGAGTTGTTGGGTGCATAGTCTTTACTTGGAGTTGCACCAAGAGTTTTTGGTTCCTAAGACCAATGGATGATCTATTATCCTTTAAAGACGTGAGGGAGCCAGGGATTTTAACTCTGGTGTTAAGGAATTAGCAGTTCTTAATGCTTTACGCCTCTCTCGGTAAATAAAGAGGGTTTAACTCCTATTTTTAGAATCACAATCTAACGTTTTGTTTAAACTATACTAACATAGACATCAGCCTCATATTAGTTCTGGTTTTAGTACTAGTAGAAGCACCGGAATTAGGTGTATCGCAATGAGGAGGTGTTCTCGGGTATGTGAGGGCTCTAGGGCAATAATGTGGTTGGGGACGGGCCCTCGTTGTGTTATAAGGAACATGTATAGTGAATAGCTGGCTGTAATTAATGTCCCCAGGCCCGTCAGGATAATTGTTAGTCAGGATCAGTTAAATATGGATGTGATGATTATAAGCTCTCCTATGAGGTTGGGAAGTGGGGGTAGCGCGAGGTTGGCAAGGTTTGCTAAGAATCATCAGGCGGCTATGAGCGGTAAGATTATTTGAAGTCCTCGGGCTAGTAGTAGGGTCCGGCTGTGGATGCGTTCGTAGTTGGTATTTGCCAAGCAAAAGAGGGCTGATGAGACTAGGCCGTGGGCGATTATCAGGATGATTGCCCCTGTAAATCCTCAAGGGGTTTGGATTAGGATACCCCCTGCTACTAATCCTATGTGACTGACAGATGAGTAGGCAATTATGGATTTAAGGTCTGTTTGCCGAAGACAAATAGATCCTGTTATGATAATTCCTCAGAGGGCTAGGATGATGAATGGATAGGCTATTTCTTTAGTTAGGGGGTTAAGTATGACTATTATTCGTATTATCCCATAGCCCCCTAGTTTTAGTAAGACGGCCGCTAGTACTATGGAGCCGGCTACTGGGGCTTCTACATGGGCTTTGGGTAATCAAAGGTGTACCCCGTAGAGGGGTATTTTTACAAGGAAGGCGATTAGGCAGCCTGCTCATCAGATTTTGTCTCCTCAGGAGTTTATGGGTGTGGGTTGCGTATATTGAATGGTTAATATTGATAGGGTTCCTAGGTCTTTTTGTATGATGAGGAGGGCTACTAGGAGGGGGAGAGACCCTGCTAGGGTATAGAATAGGAAGTAGATGCCTGCGTTGAGTCGTTCTGTTTGATTTCCCCAGCGGGTAATAATAATTAGGGTTGGGATGAGGGTGGCCTCAAATATAACATAAAATATAATGATTTCAGTTGCTCCAAATGCTATGATTAGGAAAACTTGAAGGGAAATTAGGAGGGTAATATAGGTTCGTTGTCGGTTTTCTGGTTCTGGGGAGATGTGGTTTTGACTTGCCAGAATCATGAGGGGGAGTAGTCAGCAGGTTAATACAAGGAGGGGTGTGGATAGGGGGTCTGTAGCTATGTAGGAGTTGGAGGTTGTTCATCCGCTTTCTGAGTCTCACTTTAGTCAGTTGAGGCTCATGAGGGCAATAACTAGGCTTTGGGCTGTGGCTGTTGCTCATAGTCATTTTTTGTTGACTAGTCAGGTTGTGGGGTATAGCATAATCGTGGGGATTAGAATTTTTAGCATCGTAGGAGGTTTAGGGCTCGCAGGTGGTCTGTTCCATGTGTTCGGGAGGTGGCTACTAGCAGAGCCAGGCCTGCGCTAGCTTCGCAGGCTGAAAAGGCTAGTAGAAGGATCGGGGCTGCGGAGAAAGTTATTGAGTCAAGTTTTAGTGCTCACAGGGCTAGTGCAATGTACAAAGACAATATCATGCCTTCTAAACATAGGAGGGCGGATAGTAGATGTATTCGGTTAAAGGCTAGGCCCATGAACCCTAAGATGAATGCTGAGGTAAAGCTGAAGTGTACAGGGGTCATAAGACGGTTATGGAGTTGAACCATAATCTACTAAGCCGAAATCAGTAATCTTGCTTTGGACTAACCGTCTATTCAGCTCATTCAAGGCCCCCCTGAAGTCATTCGTAAATCAGGCCTAGGGTTAGTAGAATGAGGATTGCTGAGGCTCAAAAGAATGTTTGTATGGGAATAAGGAGTTGGTTTCCTCATGGAAGGGGGAGAAGGAGGGCAATTTCTAGGTCAAATAGGAGGAAAAGAATGGCCACCAGAAAAAACCGTAGTGAGAAAGGGAGTCGGGCGGAGCCCAGGGGGTCAAATCCGCACTCATAGGGGGATAGTTTTTCTGCGTCTGGGTTTATTTGGGGGAGTCAGAATGATACAATCGCAAGCACGCAGGTTAATAGGGTAGTAATAGTTAAAATTGTTGTAATAAGGTTCATTATCTTTCCTTGGGGTTTAACCAAGGCTAAATGATTGGAAGTCACTTGTACTAACATTAATACTAGAAAGATTATGATCCTCATCAGTAGATGGAGACGTAAAGGAATAATCATACAACATCGACGAAGTGTCAATATCATGCGGCAGCTTCAAATCCAAAGTGGTGTTCTGATGTAAAGTGGTATTTGACTTGTCGTAGTAGGCAGACTGCTAAAAAAGTAGAGCCGATGATAACATGGAGTCCGTGAAAGCCTGTGGCGACGAAAAAAGTTGCACCGTATACGCCGTCGGCGATAGTAAAGGGGGCTTCGTAGTATTCTATTGCTTGTAAAAAGGTGAAGTAGAAGCCTAGAATAATGGTGATAAAGAGGGAGTGGATCGCTTGTTTACGTTCTCCTTCTATTAGACTGTGGTGGGCTCAGGTTACTGTTACTCCGGAGGCTAGCAGGACAGCTGTATTAAGTAGAGGTACTTCGAACGGGTCAAGGGTTGTAATTCCAGTGGGGGGTCAGCATCCTCCTAGTTCTGGTGTAGGTGCGAGGCTTGAGTGATAAAATGCCCAGAAAAATCCGAGGAAGAAGAATACTTCTGATGTGATGAACAGAATTATACCATATCGTAGGCCTTTTTGTACGGGAGGGGTGTGGTGACCTAGGAAGGTGCCTTCTCGTACGATGTCCCGTCATCATTGGTACATGGTGAGTAGTATCAGTACTATTCCTAACGATACAAGTGTAGTCGATTGAAAGTGGAATCATATAGCGGTTCCTGATGTCACTAATAAGGCGGCGATTGCGCCTGTTAGGGGTCATGGGCTGGGGTCTACTATGTGGTATGCGTGTGCTTGGTGTGCCATTATACGTTTTCTTGCAGGTAGAGGCTTAATAGAAGCACAAATACATAGGCTTGAATTATGGCGACTGCTACTTCTAGGAGTGTAAGCAGAAATAGTACTGTTGTTGTTAGAATAGCAACAGTGGGTATTATCGGGGCAAGGACAAAGGCGGCTGTGGCGATAAGTTGAATTAATAGGTGGCCTGCGGTTAGGTTGGCGGTAAGTCGTACGCCTAGGGCTAGGGGACGAATAAATAGGCTAATTGTTTCGATAATGATAAGCACTGGGATTAGTGGGACGGGTGTACCTTCTGGTAGTAAGTGTCCTAAGGCGGCAGTGGGTTGGTTTCGTATCCCAATAATTACTGTAGCTAGTCAGAGTGGGACGGCGAACCCTATGTTGAGGGATAGTTGTGTTGTTGGGGTAAATGTGTAGGGCAGTAGGCCTAGCAGATTAAGTGTAATTAAAAATACTATGAGGGATGTGAAAAGGAGGGCTCATTTGTGTCCCCCTACGTTTAGGGGGAGCAGGAGTTGTTGAGTAAATCGGTTGAGGAATCATCCTTGGAGTGTTAAAAGTCGATTGTTTAATCAGCGGGCCGAGGGGGTGGGGAATAGTACTCAGGGCAGGCTTAGTGCTAGGGCAATCAGGGGAATACCCAGGTGTGTGGGGCTTATGAATTGGTCAAAGAAGTTTAGTATCATGGTCAGTTTCAGGGCTCAGGTTTAGGTTTTTCAGCACTTTGAACACTTGGTTCATTGGTGAATAGGTGTCCTATAACTTTTGTGGGAATAATAATTAGAAATATTAGTCAAGAAAACAGCAGGATGGCGAGTCAGGGGGCGGGATTTAATTGAGGCATGTCACTATGGGTGGTTGGGAGTCACCATTCTTTAGCTTAAAAGGCTAACGCTATTCCCTGTTCAGCTTCTTAGTGAGGCGTCTTCCATTATTAGTGAAGATCAGTTTTCAAAGTGTTGTAGTGGTACTGCTTCAACAACAATTGGTATAAAGCTGTGGTTTGCGCCGCAGATTTCAGAGCATTGGCCATAGTATACTCCTGGGCGAGAGGCAATGAATGCTGTTTGGTTCAGGCGTCCTGGTACTGCGTCTATTTTTACTCCTAGGGCTGGTACCGCTCAAGAGTGTAGAACGTCTTCAGCGGAAACGAGTACTCGAACTGGGGCTTCTATGGGAACTACTATCCGGTGGTCTGTTTCTAATAGCCGGAATTGCCCGGGGTTTAAATCTTGTGTGGGGACTATGTAGGAGTCAAATCCCAGGTCTTCGTAGTCGGTGTATTCGTAACTTCAGTATCATTGATGTCCTATGGCTTTAATTGTTAAGTGCGGGTCGTTAATTTCGTCTATGAGGTAAAGAATGCGTAGTGATGGAAGTGCAATGAGAATGAGGATTACTGCTGGTAGAATAGTTCAAACAATTTCAATTTCTTGGGAATCCAGAATATACTTGTTTGTAAGTTTGGTGGTAACTATCGCCACGATAATATACAGTACTAGGGTGCTGATTAAAAACACGATTATCAGTGCGTGGTCGTGGAAGTGTAGTAATTCTTCTATTACAGGTGAAGCTGCGTCTTGAAATCCTAATTGTGACGGGTGTGCCATTTGTTGATTTAAGGTACGCGGGGATTTAACCCACAATTTTGCCTTGACAAGGCAGTGTAATTCCGGTTTTACTAGTATCTTAATATAAGAAAGTGGCAGAGTGGTTATGCGGTCGGCTTGAAACCGACATATGGGGGTTCAACTCCTTCCTTTCTCGAAAGCTGATTGAACTTGAACGAAGGCTGGTTCCTCGAATGTGTGGTATGGGGGAGGACAACCATGAAGTCACTCTACATTTATAGCTGTAAGTTCTACGGATAAGACTTCTCGTTTGGCGGCAAATGCTTCTCATAAAATGAATAAGAACATAATTACTGCCATGAGGGAGATTAGGGATCCGATGGATGAGACTGTGTTTCATAGGGTATATGCGTCTGGGTAGTCTGAGTATCGTCGTGGCATTCCTGCCAGTCCTAAAAAGTGTTGGGGAAAGAAAGTTAGGTTTACTCCTAAAAACATTACTCCGAAGTGGATTTTAGTTCAAGTGCTGTGAAGGGTGTAGCCTGTAAATAGTGGGAATCAGTGAACAAAGGCTCCTATAATGGCAAATACAGCCCCCATAGAGAGGACGTAGTGGAAATGTGCGACGACATAATATGTGTCGTGTAGGACAATGTCTAGGGAGGAATTGGCTAGCACAATCCCTGTTAGGCCTCCTACAGTGAAGAGGAAGATGAACCCCAGGGCTCAGAGAAGGGGTGTCTCTCATTTAATAGAGCCCCCATGTAGTGTAGCTAGTCAGCTGAATACTTTGACTCCAGTGGGGATAGCAATAATTATTGTGGCGGACGTGAAATAGGCTCGTGTGTCTACATCTATGCCTACTGTAAACATGTGATGTGCTCAGACAATGAACCCTAGAAGGCCGATGGCCATTATAGCTCACACTATTCCTATGTAGCCAAACGGTTCTTTTTTGCCGGCATAATATGCGACGATGTGTGAAATTATTCCGAACCCGGGGAGGATTAGGATATATACTTCGGGGTGGCCAAAGAATCAGAACAGGTGTTGATACAGAATTGGATCTCCCCCTCCTGCCGGGTCAAAGAATGTTGTATTAAGATTTCGATCTGTAAGTAGCATGGTAATGCCTGCGGCTAGGACTGGCAGAGATAGGAGTAGTAAGACTGCAGTAACAAGTACTGATCAGACAAATAGGGGTGTTTGGTATTGTGAGATTGCTGGGGGCTTCATGTTAATAATTGTGGTAATGAAGTTAATAGCCCCAAGAATTGATGAGATACCTGCAAGGTGCAGGGAGAAGATGGTTAGGTCTACGGATGCTCCGGCATGTGCTAGGTTGCTAGCAAGTGGGGGGTATACTGTCCATCCTGTTCCTGCCCCTGCTTCAACCCCTGAGGAAGAAAGTAGAAGAAGAAATGACGGGGGTAGGAGTCAGAAGCTTATGTTGTTTATTCGTGGGAATGCTATGTCGGGGGCGCCGATCATTAGGGGGACGAGCCAGTTTCCGAAGCCTCCAATTATTACGGGTATAACCATAAAGAAGATCATTACGAAAGCGTGTGCTGTAACGATAACATTATAAATTTGGTCATCTCCTAAAAGGGCTCCGGGTTGGCTTAGTTCTGCCCGGATTAAAAGGCTTAGGGCTGTCCCCACCATCCCTGCTCAGGCACCGAATACTAAATAAAGGGTGCCAATATCTTTGTGATTAGTAGAAAAGAATCAGCGAGTGATTGCCACAGGTAAGATGGCTGAGTGTTTAAGCGGCGGATTGTAGTTCCGCGAACAGGGGTTAAATTCCTCTTCTTTCCAAGCTCCGTGGTGAAGACACATCAGATTGCAAATCTGAAGACGTAGGCTTACAGCCTGCCGGGGCTTCCTCCCGCCTTGGTCCCCTTTCGGCGGGAGGAAGGCTAGATGAATGCTCGCTGGCTGGAGCGCTTAGCTGTTAACTAAGAGTTTGTAGGATCGAGGCCTTCTCATCTATAAAGGCTTTAGCTTAATTAAAGTGTTTGAGTTGCATTCATGAAATATGGGTTAAAATCCCGTAAGCCTTATCAAAAACTAGGAGATTTTCACTCCTGCTTAAAGCTTTGAAGGCTTTCGGTCTTAATGCTATCCTAAGTTTTTATAATATTGTTGTCATTGCGGGGGTCAAGGGTAGAAGTATAAGTGTGCCGGTGGTAGAGATTGCTAGGGGTAAATGTTTTCGTATTTTGTGTAGTCGTCAGGTTGTGTAGTTGTTGTTTGTTCCGGGTGAAATAGTTAGTGTTATTGCGTAGCATATTCGGGTGTAGAAAAATAGCGATAGTAGTGCTGTTATTGCCATTAGGGTGGCAATCAGGGGTAGTTCTTGTTTTGTGAGTTCTTGCAGGATTAGTCATTTTGGTATAAATCCGGTTAGTGGGGGGAGGCCCGCTAGGGAAAGGGTGGATAGTATAAGTAGTGCTGTAAGAGTGGGGGCTTTGGGTCATGTGAGGGCTAAGGTGTTGATTTTTGTGGCTGAGACCTCTTTTAGTGCTATAAATACTGTTGAAGTTATTAGTACATAAATTACTAGGTTCAGTAATATGAGGCCGGGCATGAATTTAAGCACAATAATTATTCATCCCATGTGTGTAATAGATGAATATGCTAGCAGTTTCCGGAGTTGTGTCTGGTCGATCCCGCCTCAACCTCCTACGAGTGCTGAGGTGATTCCTAGGGTGAGTAGTAGTGTGGGGTTTACCGTGGGGGCAATTTGGTAGAGTAGGGCTATTGGGGCGAGCTTTTGTCAGGTTGAGACGATTAGGCCTGTGGTCAGGGTTACCCCCTGTAGTACTTCTGGCATTCATAGGTGTAGGGGGGCAAGTCCGAGTTTTAGTGCTAGAGCTAGTATAACTGTATTGGTGGCGAGGGGGTGGGTTAGTTGTTTGATGTCTCATTCTCCTGTTATTCAGGCATTGGTGGCAGAGGCAAATAGGATTAGGGCGGCGGCTACTGCTTGGATAATAAAGTATTTGGTGGTTGCTTCTGTGGCACGAGGGTGGTGTGATTTAGCTATGAGGGGAATAATGGCTAGGGTGTTAATCTCTAAGCCCATTCAGGCTAGAAATCAGTGGGAGCTGGCAAAGGTAAGTATTGTTCCTAGGCCTATGCTGAAGATTAGGATGCTGAGTACATATAGTGCTATTAGTAAAGGAAGGATTTTAACCAACATTCTTGGGGTATGGGCCCGAGAGCTTTATTAGCTGACTTTACTAGGAAGTGGTGTAGTGGAAGCACCAAGAGTTTTGATCTCTTGAGGATGGGTTCAAGTCCCTTCTTTCTAGGAAATAAAGGGAGTTTAACCCTTATTATCCACTCTATCAAAGTGGCCCTTTGGCATTCAGGCATATTTCCTCATGCTTTAGGTTTGTGGGGGGAGTCCTGCTAGGGCGATTGGGAGAGCTATGTGTCAGATGACTAAGGCTAGTGTGATTGGCAGAAAGTTTTTTCATACCAGGTGTATAAGTTGGTCATATCGGAATCGTGGGTAGGAGGCTCGGACTCATAGGAAAACAACTGATAATAGGGCAGCTTTGGTTATTAGGTTTAGTGCTGTGAGTTCTGGATAAAGTGGGATGTGGAGTGCGCCTAGGAAGAGGATTGTAGAGAGGGTATTTATTAGTAAGATGTTAGAATATTCTGCTAGGAAAAATAGGGCGAATGGTCCTCCGGCATATTCTACATTAAACCCTGAAACAAGTTCTGACTCCCCCTCTGTTAGGTCAAAGGGGGCACGATTTGTTTCTGCTAATGTGGATACATATCATATAGCTGCTAGGGGTCATGCTGGGGCTACAAGTCATGTTGTTTCTTGGGCTACATTGAAGGTGTGTAGTGTGAAGCCTCCGGTGATAATAATGGCCGATAGTAGAATTAGTCCTAGGCTCACTTCGTAGGAAATAGTCTGTGCTACAGCGCGTAGTGCTCCAATTAAAGCATATTTTGAGTTTGAGGCTCAGCCAGAGCCTAAAATTGAATATACTGCTAGGCTTGATAGTGCTAGGACAAAGAGAATGCCTAGGTTCAGGTCTACTACAGGATAGGGGATTGGTATTGGGGCTCATAGAGTGAGGGCGAGGGTTAAGGCTAATATCGGGGTTGCGAGAAATAAGATTGGAGATGCGGTTGATGGTCGTACTGGTTCTTTAATAAATAGTTTTACTCCGTCTGCAATGGGTTGAAGTAGCCCGTAGGGTCCTACCACGTTTGGTCCTTTACGAAGTTGCATGTATCCTAGTACTTTCCGTTCTAGTAGGGTTAGGAATGCTACGGCTAGTAACACGGGGACGATGTAGGCTAGGGGGTTGATGATGTGTGTGATTAGGGTGGTTATAACTGAGGAGAGGACTTGAACCTCTGGTGAAAGGGCTTAGGCCTTTTGCAATTACCAGGCTCTGCCACCTTAGTGTTTCGTTATTTCCGTTTGTCTGTATTGGGCCCCTTTTCCTGTTTTATTTGTTTTCAGCAGGTGGGGGAGAGGCTTGCTTGTTAGTAGGGGCCTCACTTCTCCGGCCCTTTCGTACTGGGAGAAGTTACATCATAGATAGAAACCGACCTGGATTTCTCCGGTCTGAACTCAGATCACGTAGGACTTTAATCGTTGAACAAACGAACCCTTAATAGCGGCTGCACCATTAGGATGTCCTGATCCAACATCGAGGTCGTAAACCCCTTCGTCGATATGGACTCTGGGAAGGGATTGCGCTGTTATCCCTAGGGTAACTTGGTTCGTTGATCGGATTTGGTCCGGGTCATTATTGGTCAAAATTTTTGTTACTTAGATCTGTGTATCTTAGTTTTAGGGGTGTGCCCCCAGTCCATGCGGAGGCTTGTTTTTCCTCCGAGGTCGCCCCAACCGAAGACATTTTAGCCAGGTGGCATATGGTTTAGGTACTTTTTATCCCTAGTTGGTTTGTGGGTCGTTAAACATGTTTGGCTTTTTGTCTTAAGCTCCATAGGGTCTTCTCGTCTTATGTTTTTATGTCCGCTTCTGCACGGGCAGATCAATTTCATTGACTGGGGAGAGGAGACAGTCGAGCCCTCGTGATGCCGTTCATACGGGTCTTCATTTAAAAGACAAGTGATTACGCTACCTTAGCACGGTCAGAATACCGCGGCCGTTTAACTTATATGTCACTGGGCAGGCGGGACCTCTAATACTTCTTTTTTAGCAAGAGGCGATGTTTTTGGTAAACAGGCGAGGCTCGTGTTTGCCGAGTTCCTTCTCTCTCCTTGTGTCTTTCCTTTGTGCATTCCTGTGTTGGGTTAACGATTTGCTTCATGGGGTTTTCCTGATTTGTGTTTATTGAAGATGATGCCCTCTTGTTTAGGGTTCGTTAGTTGTCAGTGGGAGGTCCAATCTGACTTACAGGTGTGCAGGGAGAAGATCGTTTCTTCTTATTACTCATTTTAGCATTATCTCTTCTATGTTAGCATAGAACGGCTTAGTATATTTAGGGGAATATGATTTTTTATCGGAATTGGGGGTTTTCTTCTGCTGGAGCTTTAACGCTTTCTATTAACAGTTGGCTGCTTTTAGGCCCACTGAAGCAGTTTACCTTAAATATTATGATCTTTATCCTCCTGGAAAGGTTGTGTTCTTTTTCAAAGGAGCTGTACCTCCTTTGACTAACTCCCACGGGTAACTTTTATTCTTTTTGGGTATTTTTGATTTAGAGAACGGGTGGGGCTGAACTAAAATTCATTTCCTAAGCAACCAGCTATAACTAGACTCGATAGGTTTGTCACCTCTACTCGGGGGTCTTCCCACTCTTTTGCCACAGAGACGGGTTGGCCCTGGTGTAGGCTGCCCCGGAGTAGCTCGTCTAGTTTCGGGGTTTCAAACTAAAGTTCTCTTCGCTTGATTGTACTTACTAAATCATGATGCAAAAGGTACGAGGCTTAGTCTCTGCTTTGTTGTGCTTTAACGGGTTATTTCATTTCTCTTTCAGCTTTCCCTTGCGGTACTTTTTCTATTGCTTAAATTTTTCCTTTTCTATCGCCTATACTGGGGAGGTCAAATGTTTTGGTTTTGGGTTTTTGGTTGTGGGTATTTATGGGTTTTCAGTTATTTTTAGTTTTTCAGCTAGCTGTTTGGCTTGGAGCGGCCTGGTTCTCACGGGCGTCTTCTCGGTGTAAGGGAGGTGCTTTATTTTTAGCTACGTTCCAGTTGTTCCAAGTGCACCTTCCGGTACACTTACCATGTTACGACTTGTCTCCTCTAGGTAGTCTGCAGTTTTATTAAATATTCTGTTGCTTGACTGGTGAAGAGAGTGACGGGCGGTGTGTACGCGCCTCAGAGCCGATTTCAAGAGAACACTCTGTTTTCTCTTTACTGCTAAATCCACCTTCTGTACGCCATGTTTCATGGCATTTTTCGTAATATTCTGATGGTCAGAAAATGTAGCCCATTTCTTCCCACCCCATTCGCTACACCTCGACCTGACGTTTTGGGATGATTCTCATTAGGCTCACTATTTATCTTTCACAAGGTGAGCTGGCGACGGCGGTATATAGGCGGGGTTAACAAGGGGTGGTGAGGTTTAACGAGGATTATCAGTTGTAGAACAGGCTCCTCTAGATGGGTTTGAGGCACCGCCAAGTCCTTTGGGTTTTAAGCTAGTGCTTGTAGTCCCCTGGCGGGTAATATTTGTACTTTATTACCAAAGTTTGAGGCTAAGCATAGTGGGGTATCTAATCCCAGTTTGTTTCTTAGCTGTCGTGAGTTCAAGGGGTATTTATTTAAAGCTACTTTCGTTTCGGGGCTTCATGTCCCTAGAAGCGTATGACGGCCTAAGGGGGGTTCGGCTTTAGTTGGGGTGCTCCTTTAATCACTCTTTACGCCGTGGAGCGTCAATTTGAGCCTCTCGTATAACCGCGGTGGCTGGCACGAGTTTTACCGGCTCTCTTGGCTTTAACTAAGTCTAGCTTTCGCTTATGGCTTAATGTTTATCACTGCTGGATTCCCTTGGGGGTGTGGCTGAGCAAGGCGTCTTGGGCTGCGAGTGTGCGTGCCTGATGCCGGCTCCTTGTCCTCGGAGGAAGATCAAGGGCATTCTCACCGGGGTGCGGATACTTGCATGTGTAATTTTAGTCAAAACTGACGTTAAAGTCAGGACCAGGCCTTTGTGTCTTCGGAGCTTATGAGGGCTCATCTTGGCATCTTCAGTGCCATGCTTTGATTTAAGCTACGAGGGC